GAACCTTCTCTTCTAACGGAAATTGGCCGTTGATACAGATGCAAACCGTTCGTTTCTTTCCATTCGCTATTATCTTTCTTTATTACTATTGCCAAATCAAATGGCCGTCAAAGGACTCATTCGCTCTTAGGAATCCTTAAATCCGAAAAAAGATTGTTCTGATGTATCATGTGTATCATGTAAATTTTTTGAAATGCAAAAATCAAATAATTCTCTGTGGTGGACCAAAATATCTCTCATTTCCCCCTCGAATAAACTCTTATTTTTGGTTTCCAAAGAAATGTTGTTATGTTGCCTTGAACTTGAACGGTGCACAAATCCTTTGAATCCGGTACCAACGGGTATCATCCCTCCTAGAACAACGTTCTCTTTCAGACCTTTCAACCAATCGATACGACCCCGGAGGGCAGCTTTGGCTAAAACTCGAGCAGTTTCTTGAAAACTTGCTTCGGATATGAAACTTTGAGTATTTAGAGACGCTTTCGTTATTCCTAATAATATGGCTCGGTAACAAATCGCTTCTTCTAAAGCGCGCCCCGTTCGTTCAGCTCGCAGCAATCCAATTAGTTCTCCGGGTGAAAAAACATTAGACATTCCATCTTCTGAAACCAACACTTTTGATGTTATTTGACGTACAATGATTTCGATATGCCTATTATGGATCTGTACCCCCTGGGATCTATAAACTTTTTGGATCTTATTAACCAAAGAGATACGACTTTGCGCTATAGTTAGCTCAGCGCCAATCAAGAATCCCCAAGGAATTCCAAGAATTCTTGTTATACACTCATTCCAACCCTCAACTCTCTTTTCTAGGTTCATCGATATTGAATCAATCGAACGTACCTCTAAAACCTGTTCTACTTTTGGAAGACCTTGCGTTATATCACCAGATCGAGATTTTTCATATATAAATGTAACTAATGTATCTCCTTCGGAAAGGATTTCTCCATAATGTCCATGAACAGTTGCTCCTGGAGTAGCTAAATAAGGCTTCGCCGATCTTATTACTAAAGAGTCAAGTTGAACGACTATAACTTGACCCGATTTTAGGGGCGATCCTTTTTTGGCTATACATAGATTTTCACAAATAAACTGCCCGAGACTAATTATTGTGGATGTTTCCTCACAATAATTATGGTCGAGAAAATGCCAATTCAAGTTAAGTGGATTCAAAAGGATGCTACTGCACGGATCGGAATTCGAAATTCTCCCGTTTTCATCCATTAAATAATACTTAAATACTTGAAAAGTCTGTTTTAAATTGTCGAGTTGCAAATAGAAATATTTAGTTACCGAAATAGGATTATGAGTTAGTAAATGGTAAAACGAATAAAAAAGATCAATTTGAGAGGCTATTCCTAAGGGGCCTAACAAATTTGTAATTTGAATTAGGGAATCCCTATCTCTTTTAATTGATTCTTTTATCCCATCGTAATATTTTACATCGTTGAATGGACTCATTTGAAAACAATTATATGATGACAAAATTATCAAAGATTGGGATTCCTTATTTCTATTCAACAACGTACGAAACGTTCCTTGATTTTGTCTAAGCGATTGTTGAATTCTTTCCTTGGAATAAAAAGAATAAAATGGATTGATATTGGTACGATCCGACCTATTATCAGAGATCAATCCTGAACCTAATGGATCATTCCTTTTTCGGATATATGAAGTATGGGATTTCACTAAGTTGATTTTGAGGAAATCTTGAATCAGACCATTCGCACTTACTTCAACAAAGGAAGCGTGGGCCTCTTCGATAGAAGAACTTTTTTTGTTTTTGTCCCAGTTCAAGATTAAACAGGTCCGAACTAATTGAATACTTGTGCCAGAAATTCCCCGAATTGGTTTGCCATTTCCATAAAGTATATAATTTACAACTCGAAGTTCTAGATTATCCCTTTCCCGCAATGGATCCTGGGGGAAAAGTGTTGCTAAATTTATACCGTCCGCAATTTCATATATGATTACGGGTCGAACCAAAACAAAATACTTTTTCTTGGTGGGTGTGATCCATTGGACATAAATCCAATTGTTCCGCTTTTTTGATTCCTTAGAATTTGTTCCTGGCGGTATCAAGATGCCATTGTGTCGGAATATCTTATCCATCTCTCCAGGAAAATGGATATCTCCAGAAAAGATTTTAAGTTCAATCCTTTTTTTTTTTCTCTCTATTCGGACCAAGCCACCTACTCTGCTTCTTGTATTTAAAGTGATTCGTGTATCTATCCCAATGATACTATTGTTCCGTACCATTATGGAAGAAGACTCGGGTAAAATATGCACTTCCTCAGGAATGAAAAAAAATCGATCTACTTTCGTTTGGTATTTTGGCTTAAATTCTTTGACTCCTCGGTACTCAATTAAATCCTCTTTTTTGAGGATTGAATGCAACCCTACAGTTCCATATTTAGTAATTCCTGAACTCTTTCTTCTGTATTGAGGATCGTCGAAATAAGCAAGAATACTATTTCTACGAAAAATACCATTTATC